AAATGACAAACTCTTTCATTCTTTTTTCGTTAAAAATAAAAAAATGAACAATTCTAATTCTATAAGGTTAAATATAAATTCGATTGATCATTTGGTATAATTGCTATGCTTAGTGTGTGACTCGTTAGTTTTTTCTTTATAGTTTCAAGTTGGGATTCAAAAAAAAAAAACAAACTGACCCCTGCTATAAACTTTGTAATTATATAAAATAAACTAATAACCAACTTATTGCTTCGTATTGTCGAGATCCCAAGAAACAGTCACTATATGAATGAGTGGATCTATCATATGGTTGTAGCAACTGAAATTCTTTCAACAAAAAATAGATCTGATTATGGGTTGTAAAGCAAAAAAAAAAAATAAATAAAGGGATGTGGATAAATGGAAGGATGATAGAAAGAAAGAACAAAAATATCAATGATATATGATTCCAATATGTATGGTCTATGAATCACGTCATAAAGGGCAGTGTGATAAAGCATCAATACTGATAATCAATACTGATAAGATAATTATAAATATAAGAATTTAAAAATGAAATAATTAAAAATAGAATAAAATAATAAAGAGCCTTCAGGTTAATAAAAACTGAGGAAATTTACTTGGGAACGAATTTTGTTGGAAGCTCCATTGCAAAGTTCGGACCTAACCATTAATGGAGAAGCTATGGGAACGACAGAACCTGTGACTGCATAGGCTTCTATTGAAAACGAATCCTAATAATTCATTGGGTGGGATGGCGGAACGGACCAAGAAAAAATTGATTTATTCTGAGAGGTTATGAATTGAACCTTCGAATGAAACAGGAAAGAGTAAATATTCGCCCGCGAAACCTCTATTTATTGGATTACAATCTTTTGTCGTAATTCGATAGAGGTAAAAAAAAAAAATAAGGAAAGGATTCGTCATGTTATAAAAATAAAAAAGAGAAACATTACATTATCTATAAAGATACATAAATGTACACACACGTCTAGCTGTATTGTATATCTTGTATCTACATCTTCCTTCTTATGTAAGAAATTAAATATCAATAAAAGCCATTACTTGGTGTATTATCTATTAATGTGTACCTATTAATGTGTATCTATAATATTATTTTATTGAATTTGAATCCTTTCATTCGCGAGGAGCTGGATGAGAAGAAACTCTCATGTCCGGTTCTGCAGTAGAGATGGAATTAAGAAACAACCATCGACTATAACCCCAAAAGAACCAGATTTCGTAAACAGCATAGAGGAAGAATGAAAGGAATATCTTGTCGAGGCAATCATATTTGTTTCGGCAGATACGCTCTTCAGGCACTTGAACCTGCTTGGATTACAGCTAGACAAATAGAAGCAGGGCGAAGAGCAATGACACGATATGCGCGTCGTGGTGGAAAAATATGGGTACGTATATTTCCCGACAAACCTGTTACAGTAAGACCCGCGGAAACACGTATGGGTTCGGGGAAGGGATCCCCTGAATATTGGGTATCCGTTGTTAAACGGGGTCGAATACTTTATGAAATGGGTGGAGTATCAGAAACTGTAGCTAGAGCAGCTATCTCAATAGCTGCGCGCAAAATGCCTATACGAACTCAATTTCTTATTTCAGGATAGAGATGTAGAACTAAAAAAAAAAGGGGTATTGGGGATGAAAAAACAACCGCAGGTTTATTTATTTCTGGACGGACAATATTTCTTTTTTTTCTTTCATACTTTTGCATTGAAATAACAGATTGAAATAAAAATGATATGATTCAACCTCAGACCCTTTTGAATGTAGCGGATAACAGCGGAGCTCGAAAATTGATGTGTATTCGAATCATAGGAGCTGGTAATCACCGATATGCTCATATTGGTGATGTTATTGTTGCTGTAATCAAAGAAGCAGTTCCCAATATGCCTCTAGAAAGATCAGAAGTAATTAGAGCTGTAATTGTACGTACATGTAAAGAACTCAAACGTGAAAACGGTATGATAATACGATATGACGACAATGCTGCAGTTGTCATTGATCAAGAAGGAAATCCAAAAGGAACTCGAGTTTTTGGTGCGATCGCTCGAGAATTGAGACAGTTAAATTTTACTAAAATAGTTTCATTAGCTCCCGAAGTATTATAAATAGTAGTAGATGAGACTATGATATAGTATAGGGTATCTGAAATAGATCAAATAGATCAAATTAGTAGATTGTGTCTCACGTATATACTTTATAAAAAAAAAAAATAAAAAAAAGGAAACATGTTGATTATATCAAAATTAGGAGGAACCTATAATTCTAGTTCGTCATGGGTAGGGACACTATTGCCGATCTAATAACTTCTATAAGAAATGCTGACACGGATAAAAAAGGAAGGGTTCGAATAGCATCTACAAATATCACCGAAAACATTATTAAAATACTTCTACGAGAAGGTTTTATTGAAAACGTTCGGAAACATCAGGAGAGTAACAAATATTTCTTGGTTTCAACTCTGCGACATAGAAAAACCAGAAAAGGAATATATAAAACTAGAACCATTTTAAAGCGTATCAGCCGGCCCGGCTTACGAATTTATTCCAACTATCAACGAATTCCTAAGATTTTAGGTGGAATGGGAATTGTAATTCTTTCTACTTCTCGAGGTATAATAACAGATCGAGAAGCTCGACTAGAAAGAATTGGAGGAGAAATTTTGTGTTATATATGGTAATCTTCCACCTCTGGTATCCGAATTTGATCTCTAACTTCCTATTTGTAAAATAGAGAGGAAAAGTGAGTTATATAACTATTCCTCCATTAGTTGATACTTCAAGGAGGTTACCTGGAATGAAAGAACAAAAATTGATTCATGAGGGTTTAATTACTGAATCACTTCCCAACGGTATGTTCCGGGTCCGTTTAGATAATGAAGATCTAATTCTAGGATATGTTTCAGGGAGGATCCGCCGCAGTTTTATACGGATACTACCGGGAGATAGAGTAAAAATTGAAGTAAGTCGTTATGATTCAACCAGGGGACGTATAATTTATCGACTTCGCAACAAAGATTCGAATGATTAGGTTATTTTTTTAACCACGGGTATACAATTCGAAGTTAAAAAAAAAATTCAAGAGACTTATTCTCTTCCAAGAAGTGGATTCAGAATTAAGGTAAGGAATAAAAAATATGAAAATAAGGGCTTCCGTTCGTAAAATTTGTGAAAAATGTCGACTGATTCGCAGGCGTGGACGAATTATAGTGATTTGTTCCAATCCGAAACATAAACAGAGACAAGGGTAATTCTTCTAAAAAAGAACTTTCAAAAAAAAAATATATATATATATGTAAAAATAAGGTAAAGGATCCGTTTTAACATGAAATGGATATCTCCGTATCTTTTCTTTTTGTATATTTCTGACTCATAAATATGAGATGATAAAATATGACAAAAGCTATACCAAGAATTGGTTCACGTAGGAATGGGCGTATTGGTTCACGTAAGAATGGACGTAGAATACCAAAAGGCGTTATTCATGTTCAAGCGAGTTTCAACAATACCATTATAACTGTTACAGATGTACGAGGTCGGGTAGTTTCTTGGGCCTCCGCCGGTACTTCTGGATTCAAAGGCACAAGAAGAGGAACACCTTATGCTGCTCAAGCCACAGCGGTAAATGCTATTCGTACAGTGGTTGATCAGGGTATGCAACGAGCAGAAGTTATGATAAAGGGTCCTGGTCTCGGAAGAGATGCAGCATTACGAGCCATTCGTAGAAGTGGTATATTATTAAGCTTCGTACGTGATGTAACACCTATGCCACATAATGGATGTCGACCTCCTAAAAAAAGACGTGTGTAGAAATAAGAATTAAACCGATTTCAAGAGAAATAAATGATCAAATAATAATACTAGTATAGTATGGTTCGAGAGGAAGTAGCAGGATCCACTCGAACACTACAGTGGAAGTGTGTTGAATCAAGAGTAGACAGTAAGCGTCTTTATTATGGTCGTTTCATTCTGTCACCACTTATGAAAGGTCAAGCTGATACCATCGGTATTGCCATGCGAAGGGCCTTACTTGGAGAAATAGAAGGAACATGTATCACACGTGCAAAATCTAAGAAGGTGCCACATGAATATTCTACGATAGTAGGTATTGAGGAATCAGTACATGAAATCTTACAAAATTTGAAAGAAATTGTATTGAGAAGTAATCTCTATGGAGTTAGAGACGCGTCGATTTGCGTAAGGGGTCCTAGATACGTAACCGCTCAAGATATCATCTTACCACCCTCCGTAGAAATAGTTGACACGACACAACATATAGCTAACCTGACGGAACCAATTGATTTGTGTATTGGATTACAAATCAAGAGAGATCGCGGATATCGTATGGAACCCATAAATGACTCTCAAGATCAAGATGGAAGTTACCCTATAGATGCTGTATTCATGCCTGTTCGAAATGCGAATCATAGTATTCATTCTTATGGGAATGGGAATGAAAAACAAGAGATACTTTTTCTAGAAATATGGACAAATGGAAGTTTAACTCCTAAGGAAGCACTTTATGAGGCTTCTCGTAATTTGATTGATTTATTTATTCCTTTTCTATATGCGGAGGAAGAGGACATTAATTTCGAAGAAAATAAAAACAGGTTTACTCTACCCTTTTTAACCTTTCAAGATAGATTAACTAATCTAAAGAAAAACAAAAAAGGAATTCCATTGAATTGTATTTTTATTGACCAATTAGAATTGCCTTCCAGGACCTATAATTGTCTCAAAAGGTCCAATATACATACATTATTGGACCTTTTGAGTAACAGTCAAGAAGATCTTATGAGAATTGAATATTTTCGCATGGAAGATGTAAAACAAATATTGGACACTCTACAGAAGCATTTCGCAATTGATTTACCCAAGAATAAGTTCTCATTTTAAATCCATTGTAATTTTTTCATCTTCTTTTTCTAATTCTAATAGAATAAAAGAAAATTCTAAAGAAAAAAAGAAAAAAATTTTTCATCTTTAGCACGATCCGTATTT